TCAAGTTGGCTATTGTAGTGGAAATAAAGACGTCAAGCTGCAATCTTGAAGATGTAATTGAGTTATTACCTTAGCCTTAAGATAAGGTTTAAGAGTTTATTGTCTCTTATTAGAAACTTTGAAGGTTACTAGTTTTATTTAACTTAAAACCTTGGTAAGCTTAGTAAATAATAATTAGTATGATGGGGTAAAAAAGCGGAGAAATGTTGATGAACGATGAGGAAAGAAGGAATCGTGGTTCTTTAAACATTAATGTTATTTTTATTTTAGGGGTTGAAAAGGAAAATGAAGAAAGAGTTATTCGTAAATAAAAAAACAATGTTAGTAGAGCTCTAAAAAGTAGGATTCTTAGTCATAAGAGAGAAGAGCAGGAGAAAATGAATTCTTGGATTACTATTATTTTAGGAATAAACCCTAAAAGGGGCGGAAGTCCGCCCAATGACAAGAGGGCTAAGAATAATGATAATTTTAGTGATTTAGATGAAATATTTATGATTAACAATTGATTAAGATGAAAAATTTGGTTGGAATGAAGAATAAAAACGACTGAAGAGGATACAATTGTATAAGAAGAAAAATAAATTAGTCAAAGTCGTTCGTTAAATGAAATAGCTCTTAGTAGTCAGGCTATATGATTAATGGAAGAATAGGATATAATTTTACGGGTTAACGTTTGGTTAAGACCTCCTAGACCCCCTACTAAAGCTGAAGTGATTGAAGAGAAAATAATAATTGGTATGATCGTTTTTGAAATTAATATACTTATTATCGACATAGGGGCAATTTTTTGAATAGTTATTAGCGTGAGGGACTGAGGTCATGAAATTCCTTGCATGACTGGCGGGAATCAGAAGTGTAGTGGGGCTGCTCCTACTTTTAATAATAATGCTAAAAAGATGGTTATTAAAGCTAGCGATGGGATAATAGTGGAGAGTGGACTAGCCGCTAATAGCGAGGCTGATCCTAATGCTTGAATTAAGAAGTATTTAAGGGCCGACTCGGCTGAGTACCGATTTTTTGAGGATGATAGGATTGGAATGAATGATATAAGATTTAATTCTAACCCTATTCATAAAATAAATCATGAAGATGAAGAGATCGCAATAAAGATCCCTAGAAGAAGAGTAATTGAAAATATAATTTGGTAAGGTTTAAGAGTTAAAATTAAAAAGAGAAGAATATCTTCATAGACGGGGTATGAGCCCGTAAGCTTAAACTTAGCTTATCTTTTTGGGCTACAATTTGGTGTAAAAGCACATGAAGTTTTGATTTTCAAAGGATTGGTGTAATTCCATTATTTGTATTGGTGATTTAGGAAAATAATAGTGGAGGGGCTAATGTCTCATTTTCCGCCCTATCAAGACGGTCTTTTTATCAAGCACACTATTTATAGTTAGATTTTTGTTTTTTAAAAGATGTATTATTACCGGAATAGACCCGGTAAAAAGTAGAGGAATGATGAAAGAGGCGGTTTTTTGACTTTTATATTCTAGACTATAATATTTAATTGAAAAGTTTTAAGAAGTTAAAGTTAAACATTACATATTATTGAATATTTCAAATTAAGTTTACGGATAGGTAGGGTATATAGGACTCTGCCCGAATAATTATAATTGTCTGGAAATTATAATTTGGGCAGAGTCCTATATACCTCGGTTACCTATTAGCTTTTGATTATAGATTTATTTTGAAATTATCTTGAGAAATCTTTAATTTAGGTAATCCCCTTAATTAAAAGGAACCTCGTAACAAAGAAAAAGTAAATTTTCCTTCTTCTTTAATAATATTAACTAGCTTTCAAATAAAAGATGTGTGCTTTTAGATACAGTTTAAAACGTACTGCTTTAAAATTAAATATAAAAGCATATTCTCCATTATATTACCTTATAGTTAAATTATCTCTTTAACTCCATAAGCTTATTGCAATTATTATTATAAAACAATTATGAAGCTATAATTAGAGAACAAGACTTAACCAAAGAGTTTTTAACTTTAACGATATTCAAGACCTTGCTTTCAACTAATTTAATCTTTTTATAAAAATTCAAATTTAATTATTTCATTTCAAGATTTAAATATTAATTGAAATTAGATCCTTATATAAGTAAATATTCTAAATAGAGTTATTTTTTGAAATTATCATCAGTTTTTAAGAAGAAAGCTAGCATAAATATCAAATTACAACAGTTAGTAAAGACATCTATTAAGTAGTGGATTAAATTCTAAAAATTTTCATAACGAAAAGTTTTGGAATTTAATTTTAAAAAAAAATTAATGTGTCATATAAAAGGAAGGGAAAAGATGGGTGGATTAAATTCTAACTAAATTGAAGTACTTTGAACTTTTTAGAGGGAGAAGAATGTTTTATTCTGAGAAGTTTGATTGTTGATATTACTGTTTCTTTTGAAGTTTTCGGGTTGGGGGTTGATTATGAGAAGTTTGATTCTTGCTTGCGCTTTCATGTATACAAAGAGTTTTATGGGAAGTATTGAAGTTCTGGTTGATCTTAATTGTAAAGTGTTGATTAGTTGGGTTCCCAGTACATGAAATTAATGTATGAATTGAGGTTTAATTTAGCTTTGTATGTAGTTGAGGTAAAATTTGTGCCAGCAGCCGCGGTTATACTGGTATGGCAAATGAAAGGGAGTTGGGTTGATAGTTATTTGATTAAGAATGATGGTTAAAGGGGATTAAGTTAATAATAGGTGGAATTATAGTTTATTGAAATCTTTTTTGTCCATTACTGTCGTTGAAGCTGTGGAGACTTAAATTTAAAATAGGATTAGATACCCTAGTATATTTTGTATTAATTTATAAACGCTTGATTAGTATTAGTTATGTTCTTGAAATTTAAAGAATTTGGCGGCACTTTAGCCCGGTTAGAGGAACCTGTTTTCGAAACGATAAACCACGAAATATCTTGCTTTCTTTTGTTTTTCAGTATGTATACCGTCATTAATAAACAATTTTGAAAGAAGTTAGTTGATATGGGCTATTGTGTTCATTAAATTAGATCAAGGTGCAGCTAATGGGAAAGTGGAGATGGGTTACAATAATTTGAAATTAAACGGATTATAAAAGTAAGTTTTTATATAAAGGTGGATTTAACAGTAAATCGATAATAATAAGTTTTGTTGATGGTGGTTCTGAGGTGTGCACACATCGCCCGTCGCTCTCATGGAATATGAGATAAGTCGTAACAGAGTAGGTGTACTGGAAAGTGCTCCTAGTATTAAAGGTAATTTGGGTTATAGCTTATAAAGCATCTCACTTACGTTGAGAAGAACATTAATGGAGTGTTAATGTAATCCAAGATTGGGTTATGTGTATGCTTGAAGTTTATTGGAAGATAGAATTGTTCGGTTAAGTTTTGTTTGCTGGAAAAGTTAAGTGAAAAATCATTTTGTTTTATTGTGAAAGTAATTTGTAAAGAAATTTGGGGTTGGACTAGAGTGGAAAAGTACTGTAAAGGAAATTATTATTATTAAGTGAAAGAAGATTTGAGTTTTTGTACCTTTTGTATCAGGGATTTTTGATTTAGTTTGTGTATTTATGGATTTCCCGAAATAAAGTGATCTAGTTTACTAAGGGTGTTCATGTTATAAAATGAAACTGAATAGGTAAATTAGAAGTGATATGTTAGTCGCACTTTATATATCTGGTTTTTTTCGAAATAAATTGAATTTAGTGCTTAGGATAATTTGTTATAAGTTGAAATATTCAGGGGGAAGAGCTTCTGAATAATTATGGTTTTGTAAATTGAAGTTTGTAGAATATTTGTATTTAGGCTTAGAATCAGCTATAATGTTATTTCGTTTTAGAGAATATAAGCTAGAGATTTGTGTTTTTTGTGGATATATTACATAAAGTAGAAAATTAATTTTATTAATTTGTTTTAAGGTTTGATAATGATTGTATTAGTAAAGTAGTTTTTGTAAAATAGGTTTTTTGGAATGTTTTTGTAGGTATCTAATCTATTTTTGGCATATTAAAGGAATTCGACAAATTTTGCGCTCACCTGTTTATCAAAAACATGTCTATTTGAACATAATAAATAGTCTGGCCTGCCCACTGATGTTTAAAGGGCCGCGGTATTTGGACCGTGCTAAGGTAGCATAATCAATAGTCTTTTAATTGGGGTCTAGAATGAATGGTCGGATGAGGTGCAAGTTTTCTGCTAGTGTGTTATTGAATTTTACTTTTAAGTGAAAAGGCTTAAATAATTTAGTGGGACGATAAGACCCTGTGAAGCTTTATTTTAGTTGTATCTTGATACTTAATATGTTGGTGAATTGAGGTTAGGTTTGGCTGGAATTGTGTTGGGGCGACAAGAATATATAATAAAACTGTTTGTGTATTGAAAAATAATTAATTTTTAGAGAATTGATCCTGATGTTGTGGATTAGAAGATTAAAGTTACTCCAGGGATAACAGCGTAATTTTCTTTGAGAGTTCATATCGACAAGAATAGTTGCGACCTCGATGTTGAATTAAGATTTCATTAAAGTGCAGGAGCTTTAATTGTAGGTCTGTTCGACCTTTAAAATCTTACATGATTTGAGTTCAGACCGGCGTGAGCCAGGTTAGTTTCTATCTTTTATTTTGTTTGTTAAATCATTCTAGTACGAAAGGAGAGAGTGGTTGGGATAGTCTTGAGAATTAGATTGACTTTAAATTACTTTGGCAGATTGAATGCGTTAGATTTAGGATCTAAGAATGCGAATAAGATTAAGAATCGTAGGTAATAAGGGTTGATTATTTAAGTGATTGTTAGCTGGTTAGGACTTGTATTGCTGTGACACTAATTGGACTGGTTAATTTTTTGATTTTGATTGTGTTTGTTTTAGTTGCTGTTGCTTTTGTAACTCTTTTGGAACGGAAAATTCTTGGTTATATTCAGCTCCGGAAGGGTCCAAATAAAGTTGGTTATATGGGTTTGTTACAGCCTTTTTCTGATGCTGTAAAGTTGTTTACTAAAGAACAGACAGTTCCTACTTTGTCGAATTTTATTCCTTATTATTTATCTCCTGTGTTTAGTTTATTTGTTGCTTTGTTGTCTTGGGTCGTTATTCCATATGATATAGGTTTTATTAGATTTGGTATGAGAGTATTGTTTTTTTTGTGTTGTACTAGGTTGGGGGTTTATACTACTATAGGTGCTGGTTGATCCTCTAATTCGAAATATTCTTTGTTAGGCTGTTTGCGAGCTGTAGCTCAGACTATTTCTTATGAGGTAAGGTTGGCTTTGATTTTGCTGAGATTTTTAATGTTGGTAGGAGGGGTTGATTTTTCTCTTTTTATGGATCATCAGCGTTATTTGAGTTTTTTAGTTTTAACTTTTCCTCTTGCTCTGGTTTGATTTGCTTCTTGTTTGGCTGAAACTAACCGTACTCCTTTTGATTTTGCTGAGGGTGAGTCTGAGTTGGTTTCTGGTTTTAATACTGAGTACAGGGCCGGAGGCTTTGCATTAATTTTTATATCTGAATACGCTAGTATTTTGTTTATAAGATTTTTGTTTTCTATTATGTTTTTTGGGCTAAATTTGAGGGGGATCTCTTTTTATTTGGGGGCTGTTTATGTTAGGTTTTGTTTTGTATGGGTGCGTGGAACTCTGCCTCGATTCCGATATGATAAGTTAATGTACTTAGCCTGAAAGAGTTTTCTTCCTGTAGCTTTAAATTATTTATTTTTCTTTTTGGGTATAAAAATTATGTTTTCTGTTTTTTTACTTTAATTGTAAATTATTTAGGAAAGTTATTAAGAGATTCGAACTCTTTTATAATGTTTTCAAAACATTTACTTTCCATAAAGATAAATAACTGGTTAGTCTAAAAGTTTGTCTCAGATTAGGAGTCTCATTGGTCTGAGAATGTAGAAGGAAAAATATAACGTGGTCAAAATTTGTCCTGTTAGAATGTATGGTTCTTCTACTGGACGTGCTCCAATTCATGTTAAAAGGAAGACTACTCTGACGAGAATCCAGAATATGATTTGGTTAATAGGGTAAAAAGATAATCTTCGAAATTTGGCTTTGTGGGTAAATGGGAGAGTTATTAGAATGAGAATGGATAGAGCTAGAGCGATTACTCCTCCTAGTTTATTTGGAATTGAGCGGAGGATGGCGTAAGCGAATAAGAAATACCATTCCGGTTGAATGTGAGCTGGAGTTACTAGCGGGTTGGCTGGAATAAAGTTGTCTGGGTCTCCTAGAAGGTAAGGGTTAAGGAGCGTAATTAGGATTAGAGCTAAAAATAGGACGATGAATCCTACAATATCTTTAAATGAAAAGTATGGGTGGAACGGTACTTTGTTAACTTGGGATTGGATTCCTAGAGGATTGTTTGACCCTGTTTGATGAAGGAAGAGGATGTGTACTATAGATGCGGCGGCTACTATAAATGGGAATAGGAAGTGAAATGTGAAGAATCGTGTGAGTGTAGCATTGTCAACGGCGAATCCGCCTCAGATTCATTGAACAAAGTCTGTTCCGATGTATGGGATTGTGGAAAAGAGGTTAGTAATAACTGTAGCTCCTCAGAAAGATATTTGTCCTCATGGTAAGACATATCCTAAGAATGCTGTAGCCATTGTTAATAGTAAAATGACTACTCCGATTATTCATGTATGGAAGAATATAAATGATCCGTAGTAAATTCCTCGCCCTACATGTATGTATAGACATACGAAAAAGAATGAAGCTCCATTGGCGTGAAGTGTTCGTAGTAGTCATCCAAAGTTAACATCACGGCAAATGTGAGCTACTCTTGAGAAAGCCAGGTCAATGTGGGCCGTATAGTGTATCGCTAAAAATAGTCCTGTGGCAAGTTGAATAATTAAACATAGTCCAAGGAGTGAGCCGAAATTTCATAGGGTTGAAATGTTGATTGGCGCGGGGAGATCTACTATTGCTCCGTTGGCGATTTTAAATAGGGGATGTGATTTTCGTTGTGGTATTAGCATTAGTTAGGGAGTTTAGTTTAAGCGTAATGGACCAAAGTGGGTTGAGGTAATTTTGACTACTACTACAAGGGTAAGAAGAAGATAGAGGATTAGGAATAATGTTATTTTCATTGAGGATCTATTGTATATGGAATTTAGGGAAAGGTTGGATGAATTTGGATTAAAAAAGAATCTTATTTCTGTTCTTTCTGTAAATACTGGGGAAGATATGATAAGTGGGTCAATAATAAGTAATGTTAGAGTTAAAATTATTGTTAAAGTTAAAATAACAATAAGTTGATAAGATAGATGGAGAGGTTCATTTGGAGCTAGAGATGCTACGTAGATAAATAGTACTAATATTGCTCCTAAAAAAATTAAAAATAAGATATAAGAGAATCATGTTGTTTTAAGTGTAAATGTTATTATAAAGGAAATAATTGTCGTTTGAATCAATAATGTTGTTCCTATTGCTAATGGATGAATAATTTTAGTAAAGGTAATTGAAATTGAAGAGGTCAATATGATTATAAAAGTTAAGAGTAAAATATCAGAAAATAGTTTAATAAAAAAAATGTTAGTTTTGGGAACTGGCGATGGAAGGTGGTTTTCTTTTCTGATACTTCAAGAAATTTATATCGTCATTTCTGGTTTACAAGACCAGTGTTTTATAATTAAACTATTGAAGCGCTAGTAGAATTAATGTTAATTCTTAGATCATCTATTTCTTTCTCTTTGTTTATATTCGTTTGTGGAATTGTTTCTTTTGTCGGTGCTCGTAAACATTTCTTGAGGACTTTGTTGAGTTTGGAGTATATTATGCTAAGAATTTTTTGGTTAATATCTGTAATTATAGTAAATCTAGGTGGGGATTTGTATTTTATTTTGTTTTTTTTAACTTTGGCTGCTTGTGAGGGAGCGTTAGGTCTTGCTCTTTTGGTAAGTATAGTTCGTACTCATGGAAGGGATAATTTTAGAAGGTTTAGAGTTCTTCAATGTTAAAGTATTTATTGTTTGTTTTGTTGATAACTTTTGTTGTTCGTAGGTGGTTAGTAGTGCAGAGTTCTTTGTTTTTAGGTACTTTTATATTTTGTGTGGGTGTTGTGAATTTTGGTTGAAGTTCTGTTGGTCTGAGTTTAGGGGTTGATAGAATTAGATATATCTTGATTTTGTTGAGGTTTTGGATTGTGGCTTTAGTAGTAAAAGGTAGGCAGGGAATTAAGGATAGATCTAATTTTGCTTCTTTATTTTTATTTATAAACGTAATTTTGTTATTTAGTTTGGTAATAACTTTTTGTTGTATGGATTATTTGCTTTTTTATATTTGTTTTGAAGCTTCTTTAATTCCTACTTTGATTTTAATTTTAGGTTGAGGGTATCAACCTGAACGTTTACAGGCTGGTATTTACATATTATTTTATACTTTATTTGGTTCTTTGCCATTATTGGTTTCCTTTTTGGCGATGTATAAAACTACTTATAGATTAACGTTTGGTCTGGTAAATTTGAGGGGAAATATAAGGTTGACTTATTTTATTTGATATATTTGTACTTTCTTTGCTTTTACTGTAAAGCTTCCTATATTTACTGTTCATTTGTGACTTCCTAAGGCTCATGTAGAGGCGCCTGTTGCTGGTTCTATGATTTTGGCTGGAGTACTTTTAAAGCTTGGTGGTTATGGTTTAATTCGGGTTAGGCCTGTTTTTGTTGAAATCGGGCGGCATTTTTCTTGATTTTGATTGAGGCTGGGAGTTATGGGGGGTGGGATAATTAGTGTGTTGTGTTTGCGGCAGACAGATATAAAGGCGTTGATCGCTTATTCTTCTGTGGCTCATATAGGGTTAGTTTTGGCTGGGCTAATAGTGTTTAGTTGGTGAGGGGTTTGTGGAGCTGTAGTTGTAATGGTTGGACATGGTTTATGCTCTTCCGGTCTTTTCTGTATAGCAAATATGGTTTATGAGCGTGTGGGTAGACGAAGATTGAGAGTAGGGAAGGGTTTAATGAACTTCATGCCTAGAATAGCTCTTTGGTGGTTTTTGTTAAGAGCTGGAAATATAGCAGCACCTCCTACTTTAAATCTTCTTGGTGAAATTAGTTTGATTATTAGTGTAATTAGATGGAGAAAAGTTACTTGTTTGGGTGTAATTTTAGTATCTTTTTTTAGTGCAGCATATACTTTGTATATATTTTCTATAAGACAGCATGGAAAAATATTTAGAACTTTGTCTTCTTGTTGTTCCGGTCGGTCTCGTGAATATTTAGTTTTAATGCTTCATTGATTTCCTCTTAATATAATAATTTTAAAATCTAGTGTTTTGGTTGTTTTATAAAGACTTAAGTAGTTTAAAAAAAATGTTGGTCTGTGAATCCAAAGATGTAATTTATTTATCTTGAGTAGTGATTTGGAGTGTGGCTATAAATTTAAGGAGAATAGTATTTTTATCTTTATTTTCTGGGGTTTGTATGGTTGGGTTTTTACTCATGGTTTTTATAAATTTTAGATATTATATTGAGTGAGAAATTGTAACTTTGTGTTCTTGTTCTTTAGAAATAACTTTAATTTTGGATTGGATGTCTTTACTTTTTCTTTCTTTTGTTTCTTTTATTTCTGCTATGGTATTATTTTATAGGGGAGGTTATATAATGGGTGATGAAAATATAGAACGCTTTATGTATTTGGTTTTGGGTTTTGTAGCTTCTATAGTGTTTTTGATTATTAGTCCAAATTTAGTAAGAATTTTATTAGGTTGGGACGGGCTTGGTTTGGTTTCATATGTTTTAGTAATTTATTATCAAAACGAAAAATCGGCTGGGGCTGGTATGTTAACAGCTCTTTCTAATCGTGTTGGTGATGTTGCTATTTTAATTAGTATTGCTTTAATGTTTGATATGGGTGGTTGAGGTTTCGTTTTTTATGGTGAGAAGGAATTTTTAACTGGGATTACTGGTTTGGTGCCTTTAGTTATTTTAGCTGGTATAACTAAAAGGGCTCAGATTCCTTTTTCTGCTTGGTTGCCTGCCGCAATAGCGGCTCCTACTCCTGTTTCAGCTTTAGTTCATTCTTCAACTTTAGTGACAGCTGGAGTTTATTTGTTGATTCGTTTTTCTCCAGCTTTAGAGGGAGTTGGGAAAAGAGTTCTTTTCATTTTAGCTAGTTTAACCATGTTTATAGCAGGGTTGGGGGCAAATTTTGAGACTGATTTGAAGAAAATTATTGCTTTGTCTACTTTAAGGCAATTGGGTGTAATAATATATATTTTAAGAATGGGGTTTCATAAGTTAGCCTTTTTTCATCTTTTAACTCATGCTTTGTTTAAAGCTTTACTTTTTATATGTGCTGGATCGGTAATTCACAGAGTTGGCGGTACTCAAGATATTCGATCTATGGGGGGTTTAATTTATATTATGCCGTTAAGTGTTACTAGAATAAATTTAGCTAATTTAGCTTTGTGTGGTACACCTTTTTTAGCCGGATTTTATTCTAAAGATTTAATTTTGGAGGTTGCTTTTTCTAGAAATTTAAATGAGTTGTGTTTTTTGTTGTTAGTTTTGGCTACTAGATTGACTGTTTGTTATACATTTCGTTTAATTTTTTACAGGATTAGTGGAGATTATAATTTAGCTGGATTGAGTTGTGTAAGAGATGAGGATAGAATTATAACTTGACCTATGATTTTTTTAGCTGGGGGAGCTGTGGTAGGAGGGGCTTTCCTTTCATGGTTAATTTTTCCGGCCCCTTGAATAATTTGTTTGCCAGCTTTTTTGAAAATTTTAGCTTTGTTAGTTAGGGTTGTTGGTGGTTTTGTTGGTTATATTTTAAATTTAATGTCTGAGAGATATCGCTTAGTTTCAATTTCTAGATATAAAGTTGTATTGTTTGCTGGTTCTATATGGTTTATACCTTTTCTTTCAACTTATGGGGTAAGAAACCTTTTATTGAAGATTAGGCAATTTTATCATCGTACAGTGGATAGAGGTTGGTTAGAATATTATGGTGCTCAAGGAGCTTATAAGAGTTTTGAATTATATTCTAAGAATTTGCAGGTAGCTCAAGATAATAGTGTAAAGATTTACATGGTTTTATTTGTTTTGTGATTGGCGTTAGTTAGTGTGTTGTTGCTTTAATTTTACTTATATAGCTTATATAAAGCACTACATTGAAGCTGTAGGGAAGGCGATAATCGCCTTTAAGTATGTTATTAAAAGGAAAGGACCTTTAGCTTTACAATGAAAATGTAATGTGTTATATTACACCATAAGAACAGGTGTAAAAACGGATTTTAACCGCTTGAAGAGGAAGTTAGAAGCTTCCATTCGAGTTCATCTTACCCCATTTTAGTTAGAAAAAATTTTTTTCATTTCAACCATTAACAGTGGTATGCCTCTTTTTGGCTTTAACTAAAAATTAGAGGTAAGAGATACCAGAGTTTAGGCCGAAACTAAATGCAATAATTCGCTTTCTAATCTTTAAAGTTAGCTTTGTATAAGCACTTTTTGAATGCAACTCAAATGTCATTTTTGACTATAACTTTATTCTCTTCATTCTAAAGCTCCTTGGTTCCATTCGTGATAAAGACCTAGGAGAAGAATAATTAGGAAAAATGTCCTGGTGAAGATTCATGAATCAATAGAACATACGGATATGATGGGAGCAATGGGAAGGAGGAGTGTAATTTCTACATCAAAAATCAAGAAGATTACAGCAATAAGGAAGAAGCGAAGAGAGAACGGAAGTCGAGCGGATCCTTTGGGGTCAAATCCACACTCAAACGGTGAATTTTTTTCTCGATCCGCATAAGTTTTTTTCGCTAAAACTGAGGAGATAAATATAACTGCTAGTCTAATAATAATTGTTAAAAGGCCTGAAATAGTGATAATAATAATTATTTTTCCTGGAAAGACCAGACTTACTGATTGGAAGTCAATTATACTTTTTATATTAGAAAAATATTGGTTTATCTTCCTCATCAGTAAATAGAAATATAGAGGAATAGTCATACAACATCTACAAAATGTCAATATCATGCGGCTGCTTCAAATCCGAAGTGATGTTTAGATGAAAAGTGGCATATGTATATGCGGTAGAGACAAACTGAAAGGAAAGAGGATCCAATAATTACGTGAAGTCCGTGGAATCCTGTAGCTACAAAAAATGTTGATCCGTAAACTGAATCTGCAATTGTGAAAGGAGCTTCATAATATTCTATAGCTTGGAGGGCTGTAAAGTAGAGACCTAGAATAACTGTTAGAGTTAATCCTTGAAGTGCTTGGGAGTGGTTTGATTCTAATAGTGCGTGATGGGCCCAGGTAACCGTGGCTCCTCTGGCAAGTAAAATTGCTGTATTAAGGAGTGGGATTTGGAATGGGTTAAATGGTTGAATTCCAGACGGTGGTCAGCATGCTCCAACTTCGATTGTTGGTGACAGTCTTCTATGGAAAAATGCTCAGAAAAACGAGAAGAAAAATAAAACTTCTGATGCAATAAATAAGATTATACCTCATTGAAGTCCTATAACAACTCGTTTTGTGTGGAGGCCTTGATAAGTTCCTTCTCGGGTGATATCTCGTCATCATTGAATTATTGTTAAAACTGTGGCTAAAAGTCCTAATACAAGAAGGTCAATATTGTATTGATGGAATCATTTAACTAATCCTGTAGTAATTATTATAGCTCTAATAGATCCAGTAAGGGGTCATGGTCTTATATCGACTAGATGATAGGTATGATGTTTATGGGATAACATTAGTTAACTTCTCTTGCATAGAGTGTTCTGAGAACGGCAAATACATATGATTGAATGATAGCAACAGCTGATTCTAGAAGAAGAAGAAGGATCTGGGATAGAATTAAAATTCTCAGAATGGATAAAGATAAAGATGGGCCTGTGTTTCCTAGAAGAGTTAAAAGTAGATGACCAGCAATTATGTTGGCTGCTAAGCGGACTGCTAATGTTCCTGGTCGGATTAGATTTCTTACTATTTCAATAAGAACTATAAAAGGTATAAGTGGAGCTGGAGTTCTGAGTGGAACTAAGTGAGCGAATATGTGTTGGGTGTGATTGATTCATCCAAATACTATGAAAGAAATTCATAGTGGGAGAGCTAGCCTTAAAGTTATAGCTAAGTGTCTTGTTCTGGTAAATACATAAGGTAAGAGTCCTAAGAAGTTGTTAAATACAATAAATCTGAATAGGCTTACAAACAAGACTGTCCCTCTGGAATTCTGTGGACCTAGAAGGATCTTGAACTCTTTGTGTAAAGTATTTAAAATTAAAGTTCATAGGAAAATTCAGCGTGATGGTATTGCTCAGAGAGCGTAAGGGATAAATAGTAGTCCTAATAATGTTGATGTTCAATTTAAAGATATATTGAGGATTCTTGATGATGGGTCAAATCTTGAAAATAGGTTTCTTATCATTTTCAATTTAGTTTTTTATGTTGAGAATAAGCAATTATAGGATCGATTTTTTTATAGGGCGGAATGAAGTAGTTAAGTACAAAAAAAACTAAAAATGTAAAAGAAAAGAAAATAAATAAATTTAATCATAAAAGTGGAGCTATTTGAGGAATTTAAAAATATTAGATTTCTAATAATTTAAGCTTGACAAACTTATGTTATAAATTTAACTAATTTTTAGGGGTCATTAGAAGTAGGCGCTGTACTATAATAGGTTTAAAAGACCTACACTTGCTTTCAGTCATCTAATGATGTATCTTTAGAGTCAGAGATTCATGTTAGGAAAGAATCTGTAGAGGTTCTTTCTACAACAATTGGTATAAAGCTGTGATTTGCTCCGCAGATTTCAGAACATTGACCGAAAAATAATCCTGGTCGATCAATTGAGAATCTGATTTGGTTGAGACGTCCAGGAATAGCATCTGCTTTAACTCCTAGTGCTGGGATTGTTCATGAGTGAATTACGTCAGCTGCTGATACTAGAACCCGAATTTGGGTATTTATTGGAAGAACTGTTCGGTTATCCACATCTAATAATCGGAATCCTCTTTCTTCTAGTTCTTGAGTCGGAGTTATATAAGAGTCAAATGAAACTTGGAGAAAGTCAGAATATTCATATCTTCAATATCACTGGTGGCCGATTGCTTTTAAAGTGACTCTAGGTGTTCCTACTTCATCTAAAAGATATAAGAGTCGCAAAGATGGAAGAGCGATAAAAATTAAGATTATTGCCGGTAGAATTGTTCAAATTATTTCAATGGTTTGCCCTTCTATGAGGAAACGATTTGTTAATTTATTAAAAAATAATGATCCTATAATATATCCTACTAAGGTGGTAATTAAGATAAGAACTAGTGTAGCATGATCGTAGAAAAAAATTAGCTGTTCTATTAGTGGAGAAGCTCTGTCTTGGAATCCTAGTCTTGATCATCTTGCCATTGGTTCTAAAAGAAGAAGTTCTTCCTATTGGGAGCTTAAATCCCATGCAATGGTCTGCCATTTTAGAATATTAGTCAGTTACTTTAGGGATTTCTAGGAATGTGTGATGAGCAGGTGGGTAATTTTGCTGTCATTCTACTGATGAAGGAAGAGAGAGGGAGAATAAAACTGGACGTTGAGACGATAAAGCTTCTCATACGATTACTGTAAAGCCTAAAACAGCGATTAATGATGCTGTAGATCCAATTGTTGAAACTACATTTCATGTAGTATAAGCATCTGGGTAGTCAGAGTACCGACGTGGTATACCATTTAGTCCTAAGAAATGCTGGGGGAAGAATGTAATGTTCACTCCAATAAATATAGTCAAAAAATGGATTTTTAGTCATTTTGGTAATATGGTTAGACCTGTAAATAATGGGAACCAGTGGGCAATTCCTGCGAAAATTCCAAATACAGCTCCTATAGATAGAACGTAGTGGAAGTGCGCTACTACATAATAAGTATCATGGAGGACAATATCAATTGAAGAGTTGGCCAATACTACTCCTGTGAGACCTCCAATTGTAAACAGGAAAATAAAGCCTAAGGCTCATAGCAACGAAGGACTGTAGGTGAATTTGTTTCCGTGAAGAGTACCTAACCATCTAAAAATTTTGATTCCAGTAGGCACGGCAATAATTATAGTTGCTGATGTAAAATATGCTCGTGTGTCTACATCTATTCCTACTGTGAATATGTGGTGTGCTCAAACAACGAATCCTAACACTCCAATAGCCATTATGGCATAAACTATGCCTAAAGTACCAAATGTTTCTTTTTTTCTTGATTCTTGCCTTACAATGTGAGAAATTATACCAAAAGCTGGTAAAATGAGAATATAAACTTCTGGGTGTCCGAAGAATCAGAATAGATGTTGGTAAAGAATCGGGTCTCCACCTCCTGCAGGGTCAAAGAATGATGTATTGAGATTACGGTCAGTTAATAATATAGTAATAGCTCCTGCTAGGACTGGGAGAGATAAAAGGAGAAGAACAGCGGTTAGGAAAACTGATCATACGAATAATGGTATTCGATCTCTTAAGATTCCTGTAGTTCGTATATTGATAACTGTAGATATAAAGTTGGCTGCTCCTAGAATAGACGATACACCTGCTAGGTGGAGAGAAAAGATTCCTATGTCAACTGAGGCTCCTGCGTGGGCAATGTTTCTGGCTAGAGGGGGGTAAACTGTTCATCCAGTTCCTACTCCTCTCTCTACTATTCTTCTTGATAAAAGTAGGGTAAGAGATGGAGGTAAAAGCCAGAATCTCATGTTATTTATTCGTGGGAATGCCATATCTGGTGCTCCTAATATTAGAGGAATAAGTCAGTTTCCGAACCCTCCAATTATAATTGGTATAACTATGAAGAAAATTATTACAAAAGCGTGAGCTGTAACAATAACGTTGTAAATTTGGTCATTGCCAATTAATCTTCCTGGTTGACCTAGTTCAGCTCGGATGAGAAGTCTTAAAGCAGTACCTACTATTCCAGCTCAAGCTCCTAAAATAAAATATAAAGTTCCAATATCTTTATGGTTGGTTGAAAATAGTCAACGTTGCGGTTAGGTGGCTGAGAAAATAGGCGGTAGATTGTAAATTTACAAACGAGATAACGATCTCTCTAATCA